AAAAAGAGTTTGATTATGCTTTTCCTAATTTATTTTCTCTTCTTTTTGTTCTCTTTTTTCTTGCGCTTCTTCATTTTCGACCAGATTTTCACTTCGTTAGGTGTGACAACAGCTTGGATTGGATTATTTTGAATGTGTCGTCCGGATCGAATGCAAGTAGTGGAAATTCAGGCGGGGAAAGCAGTCTTCCGCCCTTGGATTCTTCCTCTAGCTCAGAATCTTTAGCTACGTTTCGTAATGTGATTGCTGCAGATTTGGAGCACGACATCTATCATCGGATTCTAAATCTGGAAAATGGTGATTTTTACAACTTGCCTCCACAAACTCGGCCCGGCGAGTATGAATCTATTGTTCGAAATAACATTGATCAAGCAATCAATGTTGAACACCTCAGGGAGGCTATGGATATTGAATTTCATGAGGTGCAAATTTTAGAAAAAAAAGCGTTTTTGCAAGAAAGGCTTTTTTCCCTTATGATTTCTGAAGATAAAGTCAATAAGATTCTCGAGCTTTTCCCATATGAGAACATTAGGGCAGAAGCTTGGAAATTTGTAGAAAACCAAGTCGAGCCTCTAAGCGACCTACGATCCGCTTCTGAACGAAGCCAAATGAATAATAGGCTTTCCTTTAAGTAGCATTGAACGCCACGGTCGAGCTTCGCCCACCTATAAAAGCTTTTATTCGTATTTTACTGATGCAGAATTCCGTCGCCTCTATGGATTGCCTCTCCCCTAAAAAAGCCGAGATGTTCAAAGGTGCAAAATCAATGGGTGCGAGAGCTGCTACAATTGCTTCAGCGAGAGTTGTTTATTACAGATCCCAGAGGCCACCGCATAGCGTATCAAGAACACAGGAAAATACTCCTCTTTTCTTCTAAGAGGGGGGGGAAGCAATAAAAAAAGATAGAAAGAGAGCACCCAACCCGGTACCTCAATGGTAGAGGTAGGCGGGGTCCTCGCCGAAATGTAGGTTCGAATCCTGCCCGGGGAAAATATGCTTCAACTTAACTGAACAGAATAAAGCCAGATGATTCTTTAGATTATCGAGGAACTAGGTGAAAGAGGGAAGCTTAAGAGAGAGATGAGAGTGAGGCTTTATAGGAATAAGGAGGTGACCTCTCTCCTCCAATTACAGCAAGAAGTATTCGACTCAGAGGGGATTTCATTAGAACGATTTGAGCCAATTGAGAGCTTTGCCCTTCAGCTTAGCTTCGCTGGAATGCCTTCTTCCCTGGGTGCTTAACTAGCTAGCCGCTTTATCATTCAGAAGACTCGGGGAGGTTCACGAATGGAACATTCATACAGGGAAGCCCTCGGCCTTTGAGAGGACCTTGTTCGTAGGCTTCATTCGAATCAGTAGCAGGGAGGATTCTATTTTCTTTCGAAGCGCTCCTATAGCACTTCTTAAGCTCCTAAAAAAAAATAAGTAAGCTTATGAGTTGGAAATGCCTTCCAGTTTGTCTTTCACTCTGTCAGTCAAAAAAACAGCTTTCCTTTCTTATTGTCCCGAAAGCATTTCTTTCATAGAACGACTTGCCCGTAGGTCGTAATGCTACGAAGAAGTTGTTTGGTAAGCCTGTCTCTTCTTTATAGAAAGTAGCCTGATCTTTCCCTCAATCAGTCTGTCCAGTCAAGTCCTTGCTCCTTGCTCTTCTCATATCTGTTCTTCTCTTTGAAAGAATAGACTCTGGGACAGTTGACTTTCCTTCCCTTTCTTTGTTTGATGCGGAAGAGGGGGCAGGGCTTTAAAACCCATTCCCTAGCCAACTATCTTTCCTTCTAAGACTGATAAGACTGCTGCCATTAAGGCAATGCAATTGTGAATGTCCGATCAATAGCAATAGTGCTGTGGCACTTCTTTTGACTTTCCTGTTGAGCTTCTGGAGGATTTGATATGGATGTCACTTGCCCTAGAATAAGTAGTTTCGTAATAGAATAGGATAGGATAGGAATTCAAGGTCTTAGCATACGGAATTTTCGGTGCACAGGCCAACTCGGAATAGAAAGAGCCCTTACTTTAGTAGGACGAGTCTTCACTCTCGCTCCTCAATCTATCAATCGAGCGGCTCTCTTACTACCTCTACCGAATAAAATAAAGCATCGACTCTCACTGCCCGCTCTTACCTCACTGTCAAGCTATCCGAACAATAAAAATGGATACCAACCCGGACTTGCAAGAGAGCTGCCTGGACTGGAGGACAACCATTCAAGCCGGAAAGATTGCCTACTTGTATGCGCTGCTGTTTTGGAGGGGAATCTTATGGATTTCGCATTGTACGTACCCCTGTCTTAACCGAGCTACTTTCACAATCACTGGGAAAGACCTATTGGCATTAGATTGGATGCCTTATTCATATATCTTTCTGCCATTGGAATTTTGTTTATCGACTCACGATGATGGGGTCAGAGGCTTTGGGCATTGGATGAGATGAAAAGGCAGGAGCTCCGTTCCTCCCTTGCAACCCATCTAATCCACCTAATCAAGCTTACGCGAATGGCTTATCCGATAAAGTCTCACTTTCGGATCATACAAAACTGTTGTAATATAGCTTGCTTGCTTTAGATTTGATATTCAATGGAATACGTTACTGGATAGGCGCTACAGGACTGGCAACCAAGAGGCCAAGGGAACTTACTTTGTTTTGGGTTAGGCGTACTTACTTGACCAACTAAACTCACTGAAGGGGGCCTTTTTTTCTCCGAGGAAAGTAGTTAAGGTCGAAAGCCTAGAATTAAATAACTTTTTTGGAAGAAAGTTCCTATTGCTGTGCTCAACTCAAAGGCATGAAAGAAGATGGGTCAACACTCATGGCAAGTCCAAGATCAGCTGTGTAAGAAAAGGAGTCAATACATGTTCAAGTCGAATGCCGGGTGAGTGAATTCCGAAAGGAGAAGAGGCAGTGTCGGAAAGAAAAGCTTGAACGTGGCAATCGAGCTGACAAGGCATGGCAAGATACATTAAAAAAAAAGAATGAGCCAAATGCCGACCTAATAAGGACGCTTGGGGGAGACTTTTTAGTTTCCCGACAGGTCGATGTACAACCGACAGGTGAATGCTTTACCAAACTCGTGTACACTTTCATGTGTATTGATTTCCGCTTATTACATGCTTGGTTTCCTAAATTCTTTCTCCACAAGCACCCCCATTTTGAGGTACCATCAGCAGCAAGACCCTACAAATAAATGGCATCGCGAATCCCCTGACTTAACCACCACTTCTTGATCCCGTTCTTTCCAGCGTAGGGAAAAACTTGAAGGGAAATCCTTTCCTGAACGTGATGCTATTTGATCGGTGAGGAAGTTTGTTTTTTTCTGCGAATGCTTTCTTTCTATGAAATCCTGTTGCTATGTCTCACGAAGAGTAAGGGGACAGTCACAGGCCAGCTTACTAATCAATTTCGACTCCCTCAACTTGGTTGGTGTGCCTGCTTCTTCCGACCTCTATCCAAAGAAAGAATCGAGGCAATTCTTCCGGGTAGCACTTCAATGTTCAATGCCAATTTTGAAGACACTAAGCGCGAGACCAGCCTTGGGCTAAGCAAAAAAGGTCCTGGCTTGTTAAAGTTACGAATCGAATCAAATTAGAAAAAGGTGTGCGTTCGTGAGCCCATGCTAAAGTTTCAATCAATTCCTGCCTAAGGGAGTTGATAGAGGCCCGAGCGTACCGCTTTCAGTTGTTGTTTAGTGAATCTTTTCGGTTAATCACCAGAAGTCCTCAGGGAAGGCCACTTCAGATCTTTTAGGCCGGTTGAAGTCTGAGGCAAGCTAGTAATAGAATAAGCAAGGCAAATCAATAATCTTATCAAATCGATCAATTCCGTGTTACGCTCAAGGGAAGGCAAGGACCCGCTTCCTAGAAGAAAGCGACTGGTTCAGTTTATTAAGAGATGAATACTCCTAACAAAGAAAACTCTGAAGTGAAGAACTACTCATGTCCACTCAAACAGCTCAACTCCGGGACTCTCAAAGCTTGTAACTTTTCGTTCTCTTCCCACCGCAGGACAGGAGGCGGGGCTTTTTCTTTCTATCAGTTTCTTCATCTCTTCCTGTCCCTAACGGTCCAGATATTTCATAACCTGTCAGAGGAGTGAAGTTCAAGGGATTGGCTGTCATGCATGAATCTTCTACTTTATTAGTGGAGTGACATGGGATCTAGTTCCAGATCTTGGGGTTCAGCTGAGTCTTCTTCTTCTTCACACTCAACGAAAAGGGAAGCTAAAGAACCAGCTAAAGATTGAGGCCTAGCTTAGGAGTTGCCTTGCCAGAGTGACCGGGCTTGTTGGCTCTCAGGGGTGGGCGTTCAGGAGCGTCTGACTTCTTTCGATATGTTATTCCTAGGACGGTTCTAAGACCTTTTAAGTTTAAGGCATGTGATTAGAAAGGGTAGTTTACATTAAATGCTAGATTAGATATCGTTATAATGGGGCATAGAAGCTCTTCTTTCAAGCCACAGGTCTAAGTACAGGATTCCAATCCCTGGCCCTGGTCGAAGGAGGATAAAAGATCGGATGATAGATGATATCGGTTGCGCTATTCTCTTAGTTTAAAAGACTACTAGCTTCCTACTAGTCGGATAGGAATGACAAGAACTACTAGCTACCCAGCTCTTGGCTTGGTAATGCACTCGGGCATAGATCCTTTTTTGTAAAAATACAAATGCGTACTTTCAGGAGAATCTTCCTGCGAGTCTGCCTAGCTATTAGGAAGTAGGGTCCTAGAAACCCGGATATACCCATCTTAGTTACCGGGGTAAGTACCCATGAAAAGATGAACTCTTTCCCGAGGGCTTCTTTCTTCTTAACTAGCTTTCCTGTAGGGTTGGCCTAGGGATCCGGTTTTTGGATGGGACGGCCTACCAACTAGCTTAAGGGGGCAAGACCAATACCCACTTGATTGGACAAAACTAGACCTGGGTTGACATCCACGAGGCAATTCAAGTAAACAAGAGAGTTGGCCACTCGGGGATAGACTTGGTTCCTCAGTGACTCAGAAATGCACCACCTCTTAGCTCAGCTTGGATGAGCTGACCCTTCTCTTACAATACTGGGATTTCCGCTTTTGCTCTTGCATTCCATAATGGGAAGATCCTCTTCGTCTATTCTCTTCGGGGGATAGCAGCAACCTGCAGGCTCGAGAAACCTGTGGAAGAAATCAGGGAAGAGAAGCACAACTCTCTTATACAATAAGTAGGGAACAGAGCTGCACCCTAGGGCGGACTGACTCAAAGAAAAGGGGAAAGATTGAATCTTGGCAGAGTGACCCACTTTATACCCATCTGCCTATACGGGGCAAAGTCCTCACTTTAGGTTGAAATCCCGACTTGGGAGCTAAGCTTGGATCAGAGGTGGGCGGACCTTTCTCTTACTAAATTTTTTTTCATATTTGTGCAGCCGCTCTGACTTCTATTGAGAGGCCCCTCGGGGAGAGAGCCATTATTGGGCATATAGAAATACGTACTCTTCTGTGCCCCGACTAAATCCTATTTATTGTAACAAAAGGCCGATACTCTAAGAGCAGTCCAGTCGTCCTACTAAGACTCTAGCGCTAGCTCATAGGAAAAAGGGAAGAACCACTTCTTCATTGCTCGGGCGATAGGAGCGGGAGACCTTAGCCCTTATTGACTTCAACAAACTAAACCCCTAGGGGAGGAAGGTTAACCAACCCAATCTTTAAAGAAAGGATTCTTGCATGTCGATTTAGCAAACCAATGCCTTAAACCACTCAGCCATCCCTCCAAAAACAGGATTCGGAAAGCACGGGGAACTTCTCCTTCCATTAAGAAAGAGTTTCTCTTTTGCCAGGAATGGCAGAATCGTTCCATTCAAGAGGTCAGCCCGGTAAGTGAAATCAAAATGAAAAAAAGGGTAGGAAAGAGCTTGAACGACCGATTTCACAAGAGGTCGAATGTACCCATTGTCATGCTTGTCAACGAGATTCCAAGGCGCTTCACCGAGAGAATTCCCAAAAATGCGATTCCTATTAGTTTCAACCTCTTTTCATATAATCGTTTGTTATAGGAATCGGGTGTTCGATCCTTACTCTTATTAAGACTCAACTATTTCATTCTCGGTGCAAAACCGTCCAGCTAGGGAACTCTTCATCAGCCGGTAATTCAGAGGATTCGTTTGTGACTTCCACCTTTTAGACATCCAAAAAGGGAAAGCGAGGAAGCTCTGCCCTTATTTGGGCGATCACTCAATTCCTACTTTAGATAGGAAGCCCAGCTTAGCCTAGCGCAACTATGGCCTACCTTTTAGTAAGAGATCAACCTATCGGGCACTTGGATTCCTCCGTCCCACAGGGGAAGACCCAATCCAGAGAGGGAAGAAGATAAAAAAAAGCCGGAGGGTCCTTGGGAGTGCCAGACGAGCTACTCGAACAACCTCCACGCTTTCCGGTCACCCTTGAAGAGTACATGCCTCCTATCGTGCTTTCCTCCCTGCCCTCCTACTTAAGAATTCAAAGGTGACTTCTCTCCTAACTAGCCCGGGAAAATGACTTACTTGAATGGGGAGCTATCCTATAACAAGCGGGGTCAGAGAACTCCTAAATGCAGTTCATACGCAACCCACCAGGTTCCGACACCTATCCATATTTTCCCTCAGGAACGGGCACACTGATACCTCCAGCCAAGAGGAGTGAGAGAGAGCCCATTACCTTGTAGCCCCGCTTACTGACTAAATAGTGATAGTTCCAGCCGTCAGGTTGGATGGAGAAAGATTCGCAATTGGACTTTAGAAAGTCTAAAAGACTCACATCGTTGGACTTGAGCACTGACCCCTATTCTATTTATTCCCGCCTGCCCGCTGAATCAGTACAAGTTCTTCCTTTCATGAAAGGACTTCCCGCTGATTAGAAAAGCTCAGACCTTCCTTATCCTTATAGACTCTCTATGTGATGAAGCAAGTCAAATCTGGAAAGAATATGATCAGTTAAGTCAAATACCTTTTGACTCTATGTAATTCTATCTGGTAATGATTGGATTCGGTTCCACACCTTTATAAGATTATAGGCGCAGCTTCCTGCCTTACCAGTGAACGCCTAACCAATTGCGAACTCGTCCGACCAATTGAGTTTACCTAGCATACGTATATTGAACATAATAATTCATTGATCCAGCAATGGTAGCATCAGTATCTAGTAGAAGGGCGTCCTACTTGAGGTAGATAGCTTAACTGAAAGTCTCAACTTCACACGCATCGAGAGAAGTCTTGAATGCAAATCGGGAGAGCTGAAGGTATTTGATTTCATCTTCTATACTTTGATTTCGTCTTCATATACATATACCTTTTAAAGAAGAAGAAAAGTTTACTATCAATTATCCCAACTCTATAAAAGACTAAACCAGCGCAAACAGCGGGTATGCATTAATGGAAGAACGGATCTCATCCCCAGAAGCAATTAAGGCGAATCAAAGAGAGAGAAATTGTTGATACAGCCGCCCACTAAGATGCACCGCCCACAGAAAGTTCTCCAATTGAGTTTGAGACGAACAGCGAGCTATCGCAAAGTCTCCCACCACGGAGGAAGAACCGAAGTATGCCGCTTTTACCGAGCTCGAACCTTCCCAAGGGAGACGGCTAGATTTATCGACCTAGACCCATCCGATCTGTTTCAGTCTAATATATGGAATAGAAACCGTCACATCCTTGGGCTAGGAGAATCACTACAGGTTGCCTAGCCTAAGCATAAACAAAAGAATAGTGTAGAACAATCAGCAAACTTAGCTCATCGCTTTTCTCCCATGCCTCCTTGATTACCACCGTCTCTATTACCCCGTTAGGTAGTCTTTCAAATACTTGATTGAACCAGGAATGCTCTTACCGCCAAATTCAGGTAAAGTCTGCACCATAGCGGGCTCTTTGAAATAGATTCCCTATTCCAGTTCACCGAGTCGAAAGCAATTCAGGGGTCTGGACACCAAAGAAGAAAAGGCCCGCTTTCTTGTGTTTTGAGCCGTTCTAGTTCTATTTGACGATAAATCCATGCGCTGAGTACCATTATTTAGCATTACCACTATTCCATAGGAGAGCTAGAAGGCATACTCGAGCACTCCTTTTCCCTAAATTTTTAACAACGATTTTGAACCTTATTAGTGGGGCTTCTCGGGAATCTTTCCAGATTAGGACTTTGACGACTTGGATTTGAAGTCGTTACTGAACTCTTCCCAAGCATTCATAGATGCGTTACTGAGGGATCGTCTGCTTCCTCAGTTGCTGCTCACTGGTTCTGAAGCTTTAGGTTCACCTGGAGAATGGAGAAGCTAGGGCAGCAGAAGAAGCCGTGTGCACACACAACTCCTGCTGGAGAAACAAGCGCGGTCTCACACTCTCCGTGGCAAAAATAGGTACGTTTAGCCGCCACGTGAAACTCTTCTCACGGTAAACGCGAAGGACGCTTAACTCACGGTTTACTTCGCTTATTCCCTCTGCGGATTCACCGGCACGCGTAACATCTCCTTCATCCCCACTGGCAAGAGCAGATCTTTTTCCATATACGGGGGCATCGGAGCAGGAAGCCTACATCCCCTTCACCCCCATAGTCATAACCCGCGTTCCATAGACCCTTGTCGGAGAACCCGAAGTGGGCGGGCTTTACCCGGAACTATGACAGGATATTCTTCGCTTACCTTCCAACACGTGTGATACGCCGTGCTCCCCCTTCCTAGGGCCGTTTGATCGAAGAACCTATTCCTCTGTTGGTGCCTATCCGCTTGGATAGCTTTGATTTGTATAGCGCTTGGATCACCTGCTTCAGTGCTTAGATTAGTAGGGGTGGCTTGTGGGATCAGTGGAAGAAGTGCAAAGGCAGGCTTGCGGAAATGACCGAGAATAGTACAGACTCGTGAACCAATCCCTCCCGCTCTGAGTTGACGAGAACCGGACTGGTTCGATTGACGAGAAAATGCCTTAATATGGCTTGCGCCTTCCCTTGCTGCCTATCATCCATGCCCCCCTGTCCTATCCATGCTTTCCCGGAACCTTCCCGGAACCTGTCCTTATCCACCCCGCAATATACCTTAAGAAGGGGTTAGGATCAAGGGCTTCTCGAAGACAAAAGTACATCCCAATATGTCTCCTTCTGCTCTACGTTTTCAAGCATTTTCATCTGTGTGTCAAGAATTTCTTTATATGCTGACTCTATTGTCTCTAGACCATGTTGTCTAATCTCTCCAATCCCGTCTACAATATCTGGATAAGCCGATGCTTTACTTATGATTTGACTTACATTCAGCAGCTCTGGCTGAGATGCCCACAAAATACATAAAGAAAGAAAAAGTTGAACTAGCGCCCATATTATTCTTAAACATCTTCTATGGAAGGATGGGATGATGCAAGGCAAGGATACCCTAGGTAGACAGGCAAAGGCCAAAAGCTCTGGAATCGATGCGGAGGGAACTTTCCTAAGCTTTCTCCCACTGGTTGGCACGTTTCTAGTATTACTCAGTATTACTTAACTAGTTAATATACTAATATGAATATGGTATTCAATCAGATTAAGTAAGAAAAGGGGAAATGGCAACTCGTCTGGTCTGGACCAAGAGCTCCATTCCTTTCATTCATTAGTTTAGGGAAAGCATTCTCAATCATCTTTTTAATCAAGTCGTCTTGCCCGCAACTGCTCTTTAGAGGCAGGATTAGCAAGAAGCGATCAGGCTGGTGCACGCCCTTCCTTTAGTCTGAAACCGTCTTGTGCTATGCTATATATATACGTAGACTCATCTTTGGGAATCCATGGTAACTTAGCCCGCGGGAAGGCTCTGCCCACTCTCACGGTCCACTATCGAAGGAAAGGTAGCGCTTGTTGGTGGAAAGAATCCACGTCCGTGAGCACATGCAAGACAGTAGCAACTTCTAATTGCATAGTCTAATCGTATCTTCTTTTTCGGTCGTTCAGCTCAAGCTTCTTTGATTGAGGAAGTCTTATGTTATCTTTATTCCGCTCGGTCATTGGCTGTCCTCCTCAATCGATTAGACTATGGCGAATCGCTTGTGTATTGGTCTTTGGGAAAGTATAAGACGCTATTGCTCGCAACTGGTCTTGATCGGTCTGTCGGTCCAACAAAGAAGTCAACTCTAGTTGCTTCTCCTGTCCGGTCGGAAACAGGTATTCTGTTTATGGTGTAAGGGTCGGCAGCAAGCATAGGAGCTAAGGTCGAAAGCGAGGTGGAGTGAGGTCGGCAACAGCTAATTGGCTCAGGCGATTCTTGTTGTTGTTGCGGGCGTAGGGTAGGACCCTCTTTCGAGTTTCAGTGCGTTCTGTACCTCTTTCCTTTGAAGGCTGGCTGACTCACAAGTATCAACAGCAGTTACGGGACGACTAGTAGATTATTTCAGTTCATGTTATGGGGGGGTCAAGTTACATAAATGAGAGAGGCTATCCGGCGATCCAGGGCGGAGGTAAAGCGCAAGGGAAGTTCTTTCACTGTTTCCGGTTTGATGTTTGTGGCGAGGCAAGGGTTTACCGATTTCTTCAATCACCATTGGATTGGAAAGCACCCCGGAGAGAAAGCAAACTGAAGAAGGAAAGACATCAATTAATCATAGTGGAAAGCGCCGCAAGCTGCTTACTACGCAAGCTGCTTACTAAGAGGGCGCTATTTAAGGGGCACGCTCGACAGCAAGCATCTGTAGCAGCAGCCTAGCTCAAAGCTCCCCAACCCTGTAATGAAACGAAGGAAGCCAATCGGCTCCTTGCCTCGAGACCATAGGATAGGGCAAGCGGTGCTGCTCCGTATTAGGTAGGGCTAAGTAGGGCTGAGTTCGTTTTGCTCAAGACGGCCGTGTTAGTTACGTGGAGGCTATCCCTGCTTCAATCAGCTAGAAAAGCGGAAGAGAAGAGAAGAAGGATACTTAAATACGTTGAAGAGGTCGAAAAGACTATAAGAGTGGTGGGTCTATACAGAAGTACGCCAACCGAACGACTTTCACCTCCGAAGAGGGAAGGGGCTAACTTAATATGTCAAACTCTTCCTCGAGAAGGTAACATGAAACCAATTCGATCTACAAACTAGGACAGGAGGCCCGCTACGAATTAGACCATGACCAGGTATTTTGGGTTTTGTTCCGTAAATAAGCCCAGCCCCAACTAACAATATAAGCATCGATTGCAGGCCGGTTCATAGATCGATTGGCTAGGGGCAACAATTGCATCTGATAGAGTATAAAAGGAAACCCATCATAGGTCTAGCGAACATCGCCAGAAATGCCTTCATTCTCAGCCTTTGCGGCAACACCTGCAACTGTCAGGGCCGTCGATCGAACCAGATCGACGAAGTTGGGGATCCAAGCCTCCAGATGTCGATTCTACGGCCAACTCCCTTAAGCAAAAAGCTCGGTTAGGCACCTTTGATAGGTCCGAAAGGCGATTTCTCTGATATAAACCTTGCTTCCAGTCTCGGTTGTCGATCAACAATCTTATGTTTACCACGAAATCATTTGTATCTGAATGTGGTCCAGGCCTTTCTTTATCCATTCAATCAAACTAGGGAAGTGGTTAGAGAAGCAGTAGCTGCTATGCGAGTTATATCGGTCAAGTTTTGATGTAGATATAGTCTCTCTATGTCATAAAGTCGCTTAATGGCTTCAGATGTGATACGTTGTTCACTTCGGATGTGGTGGATGAACCCTGATCGATGCGGTTCAGGCCGTTTGATTGAACTACGCTAAGCTGAGACTTTCTCTTGTGCTTCGGGCGATCATAGTTGATTTGATAATCGAAATAGCGAGCGGTCCGCTTTCCTTCTTCGCCTTTGGGGTACTATTTGAGTTCAGATTTGACTGATCGTATGACGAAAAGGGTTGTCGGTTAACCAGTAGAATCGGAATTTATGGATGAATAATTGAGTTTCCTTCTTTGTTTTGTCTTTTGCCGTCAATTTCAGATAGTCATAGTTCGTGTGCCGCGTGCGGGAATATTAATGATATTTATAGTAAGGCCCTGCTGCTTTTGATGGAATGACAAAATGTCAAGTAAACTCTATTGCATTCTTTTCTTTCCTCGGGCTATCACATCTGGAATCCAATTCTGTTAAAATTCAAATATCTTATATATAAATGTAGACATCGCTTACTTCATTCCAAGTTTGATAGGCCTGGAATCACAACATGGTCCTAACTAGGTCTTCAAGCTCCTTCTTTCATGGGAAGTCGTTCATCCCTGAATAAATGATGTAGATAAACTTCCTTCTTCTCCTTTGACTTCGACTCTCTCTTGCCCGCGGTGCTGCAGTCATATTTTTCGAGTTAAGGATAAGGAACGAGTAAAAAAAGCATGATGAAATTGATAGAATCCGTTTTTGTTCAGCTGACATGGTACTCTTCTTTCTTTTCTCGCTGGTCGGTCGAACCTATTTCAATTCCTCTTCTTTCAGTCGATCGGTCAATAAGGTCTTCATTCAATTTCTTATGTAGTGGAAATTACAATCTGGTGGGGTTTCGGTTCGTTAGCTGGTATTTGCGCAGCTCGTAGTTCCTCTTCCTCTAGTTGAGTAGGACATCA